CTTATCAACTATAAAGGATTCTATTTGGCATCTGAATTCGTACCTGAATCAGACCGAACCAAAAATTTGTCATGCTATTGTTCTTTTGTTCTCTCGAGTTTAATTTATGGAGTAAGACATCGATTTCTCAATAAGATAAATTATGTTCATTGCATAATTGGCTCCCTTGAAAAGCATTGGCGCATGTGTAAACGAGGTGCTCTACCTAACTGAGCTATAGCCCTTGTTCATAGATATCTTAACATATAGATAATTTCTTGTCAAGATGGATTGGATATTCCATGATCCCACAGCCACAGGATAGTTCTATGGCTAAAGGAGATTGGTATTGCTTATAAATAATATTCCATCTATAATTCCCCAAGTAATGGATCCTTTTTGGTGATAAATAACCTACTTAACTCAGTGGTTAGAGTATTGCTTTCATACGGCGGGAGTCATTGGTTCAAATCCAATAGTAGGTAGAACTCATTAGATACCGGAGTCAATGGTATCTAATAAGTTTTTCTACCATACTTTTTCTTTTAGTTGTATCAGATTAGACTTTAACTGTATTCCATTTCAATTAGCAGAATTTAAATGGGGTATGTATAGTATAATAAATAACTTCCACTTCTAAAGATAAAAAACTTCTTTTGATTGATTATTTTTATTTATTGAAAATATTATTGATAGCCTCTACTCGTGTCCTAGCCCGCCTGAGAGCTAGATTCGCCTCAATTGTCTGTTTCTTACCTTCAGCTCTACTTAAGTTAGCTTCAGCTATTTTAAGAGCTTGTTGAGCTTCTTGCGGATCAATGTCAGTACTCATCTCTGCATCATTTCCTAAAATAGTGATCTCATTATTACCTATCCTAGCGAAACCGCCCATCAGAGCCACAGTTAACCATTGGTCATTGAGGCGTATTCTCAAAAGACCGATATCTACAGCTGTAGCAATAGGGGCATGGTTTGGTAATACACCAATTTGGCCACTATTAGTAGATAAAATGATTTCTTTCACTTCTGAATCCAAAATAATTCGATTAGGAGTCAGTACACAAAGATTTAAGGTCATTTCTTCAAATTGCTCTCCCCTTCTAAGTTCATAGCTTTCGCGGTAGCTTCATCAATGTTACCCACCAAATAAAAGGCCTGCTCGGGAAGACCATCTAATTCTCCGGAAAGAATCAATTGAAACCCCTTAATTGTTTCTGCGAGAGCAACATATTTACCTGGAGAACCAGTAAATACTTCTGCCACGAAGAAGGGTTGTGACAAAAAACGCTCAATTTTTCGTGCTCTTGCTACAGTTAAACGGTCCTCCTCGGATAATTCGTCCAACCCAAGGATAGCTATAATGTCTTGAAGTTCTTTGTAACGTTGTGAAGTTTGCTTAACTCTTTGCGCAATTTCATAATGTTCCTCGCCAACAATCCGAGGTTGTAACATAGTTGACGTGGAATCTAAAGGATCCACTGCCGGATAAATACCTTTGGCAGCTAATCCTCTGGATAGTACGGTAGTAGCATCTAAATGTGCAAATGTCGCGGCAGGAGCAGGGTCGGTCAAATCGTCCGCAGGTACATAAACTGCTTGGATCGAAGTTATGGATCCCTCTTTGGTAGAAGTAATTCTTTCTTGCAAAGAACCCATTTCTGTACTAAGTGTAGGTTGATAACCTACTGCAGAAGGCATTCTCCCTAATAAGGCGGATACTTCTGATCCTGCTTGGACGAAACGAAAGATATTGTCGATGAATAAAAGTACGTCTTGCTCATTAACATCCCGGAAATATTCTGCCATGGTTAGGGCAGTCAAACCAACTCTCATACGAGCTCCCGGGGGTTCATTCATTTGACCATAGACTAGAGCCACTTTTGATTCTGCAATATTTTTTTCATTAATCACTCCAGATTCTTTCATTTCCATGTAGAGATCATTTCCTTCACGAGTACGTTCGCCTACTCCGCCAAATACGGATACGCCTCCATGAGCTTTGGCAATGTTGTTGATCAATTCCATGATGAGTACTGTTTTACCTACTCCAGCTCCTCCAAATAACCCTATTTTTCCTCCACGGCGATAGGGAGCTAAAAGATCCACTACTTTAATTCCTGTTTCAAAGATTGATAATTTTGTATCTAACTGTATAAAGGCAGGCGCAGATCTATGAATAGGAGATGTTGTGCGAGTATCTACGGGACCCAAATTATCAACAGGCTCCCCAAGAACATTGAAAATTCGTCCAAGAGTAGCTCCTCCGACTGGAACACTTAGAGGAGTTCCCGTGTCAATCACTTCCATCCCTCTCATCAGCCCATCTGTAGCACTCATAGCGACAGCTCTAACTCGATTATTTCCTAATAATTGTTGTACCTCGCAAGTAACATTAATTTGTGGACCGACAGTATCTCGACCCTTAACTACTAAAGCATTATAAATATTAGGCATTTTGCCGGGGGGAAAAACAACATCCAATACCGGGCCAATAATTTGAGCGATACGCCCTAGGTTTTTT